CAACAAAGAATGTGCTAAACTATTCGCAGGGGTAGAAACTGCAGCGGTTAAGAAATTGCAACCTTCCAAATAGGAACTGGCTAATCCATGGGTATACCATGAAGTTACAAAAGTTGTACCTGTGAACCAACCCCCTAAAGCGAAATAAGCACAAGGAAAGAGCAATAGGCCGGACCAACCTACAAAAACGAAACGGTCCCTCCGTAACCAATCATCCATAATATCAAATAAATCTTTTTCGTCTTTGGTAAATCTACCAAGGGCTATAGTCATAGTGATCCTCCTATTCAACTACTTCAACCATTTCCGAACACCTCATATCATTTTAGGGCATATGATAGTTCTATTATCTATGGACGAGTACTTGCTCAATGCCCCTTACAACGGGTTTCGAAGATACAATACAAATTCTTATTATTATTTTTTTTTTTTCTATTAGGCCGCAAAACGACCTAGGTAAAATCTATGAACTCAATTCGATTAGTCCTTACTATTACTATATAACTATTTGATACTATCTAACTAAAGTATTTGAACCAGAATTGTTCTATCCTATGACTCATATTAAAGAGTATACCTTTTAAGAGATCAAAGCAAAAAACTAAATCCCTATTTTTCCACGACCCTAAATTAAATATTAAATAATGATAGGCTGGAAATGAAAGCCCCCTTTCTCGCATTTGTTCTCTATTGCATTGGCGGAACAACAAAACAATATCTGATTCTGAAATCAAGAAAAGATATTGAAAAATACATTTTGAAATAAACTAAAACTTATATATGTATATGTAGTGTAGGGGAAAAGAGTAGCGATTTCTTAGTATATGTATATGTAGTGTAGGGGAAAAGAGTAGCGATTTCTTTGTTTTCTTTGTGTAGAGCATCTAGTAACAAGAAGATGAAATCAAGAAATATCGACAAATTTTTGCTTTGCGTGGTCAAAGAAAAACTCGCAATATATATTATATTGAATATATAGAATTTAAATATCAGAATAGCTTACATAGTCATGATTCAATAGGTCAAGATCCACTCGCAATATATATTATATTGAATATATAGAATTTAAATATCAGAATAGCTTACATAGTCATGATTCAATAGGTCAGATCCACTTACTTTTTCTTTATTTATAATTTTATGGTGTGTTTGTTTTATAGGAACACTGGAGAAGCAGGAATACTTTAGTTTGACAATTAACAATAAATAGGGATTGGATATATACAATATTTATGTATCAAGTCAAGACAAAATGAATAATGAGACATGAAGAAAGAAGGTTATTATGTCACTACAGAATAGACTCTCCCTAATAAAGGCAATTAGTCATTATGAAAATGAATAAATTTAAACTTTATAACTATGACCCATAATATATTAAAATAATATAATGAGAACTCATTATAATGGTGGTTACCTTTTTTTTTTTTCTTTAGAACTATTAACTCTTTAGAACTATTAACAATGGAAAACGAAGACTAAGACTTGAGTTTAGTGAAAAAGCCCTTTATCGGATTTGAACCGATGACTTACGCCTTACCATGGCGTTACTCTACCACTGAGTTAAAAGGGCCTGTTTATTCAAAAAAAAAAATAAGATAGTTTTTATTATGATATGAGTCTACTGCATTTTTATTATGAGTCTACTGCATATATCTATATACATATATATATATAATAATAAACATATACATATCTACATATACACATAAGAGCTCATTATCGACATAGAGTTAAGATATTTTCTTCAATCATATGATGAGGGGATTCACACCCCGAGCCAAATTTCATAAAAAAAAAAAAATAGTATCTCATCTGAACGATGAACGAAGCAATCAGTTCAAATTGAATGAATAAAATCCTATTTAATTTAATATAAATTAAATATGATAATTATATTAAATATTAATAAATATTATTTTTATCCCTTTTTCTGTCGGATCAAGCACTACCCTAACTGAGGGAATCCTATACTATAACTTTGTTTCATTAATGTATTTAATACTATGCTATGAATAGGATGGAGGGGTGGTGTATTCATCAACCATCAAATCAAATTTTAATTCTATTAAATCATAGTTCAATCTATTATTAAATCATAGTTCAATCTATATATAAACTATAACTATATAATATGATAATAATATGCATTGCATAATAATATAGATATATGTATATTTATTTATAACAATAATATGCTACGCATTGTATTAATATAGATATATATTAATATGTATAATAATATGCATTGCATAATAATATAGATATATGTATATTTATTTATAACAATAATATGCTACGCATTGTATTAATATAGATATATATTAATATGTATTGTATATTAAAGTCGAATTAAAATTTAAAGTAGAAAAGATAATATGTATATGTATAAAAATAGAAAATACTCTTTTGATCGAGTTATATAATATATACAATTATATTGTATATTGACAATTCCAAAAAACTTATGATACTATCAGCATAGTATGCTGATGGTCGGGCGGATATGCCCCCATCGTCTAGCGGTTCAGGACATCTCTCTTTCAAGGAGGCAGCGGGGATTCGACTTCCCCTGGGGGTAGGGTGCTACGAAAGGAAGTTGATCATGGATTATCACTAAACCTAGAATAAATTCTTCCTGGGTCGATGCCCGAGCGGTTAATGGGGGCGGACTGTAAATTCGTTGGCAATATGTCTACGCTGGTTCAAATCCAGCTCGGCCCAATAATTCGCCGCTCCATTGAATATGATCTAACAAATTTAATTTGTCCCCCAGAAATCAAAATGCCCTATCTGTAGAATAGAAATAAAGATCAACAGTTTTTTTGATCTATCCATATTTTTCTCATTAAGAATTAAATTCTTAATTTTTTTTTTTCAATAAAAAACCATCGGTTCGGTTACTAGGCATTATTGTTATAGTTCATATTCATGTGGATATGATATCAGTATATAATTTGTGTCTCTGTTACACCATGACGAATAGAATATTCTTATGAAACCATAAGAATATGTATGCCATACACCTCGCTGGGATTGTAGTTCAATCGGTCAGAGCACCGCCCTGTCAAGGCGGAAGCTGCGGGTTCGAGCCCCGTCAGTCCCGAACTAGGATCCGATGAATTTATCAATTCATCTCCCACTTTTTACAGAAAAGTGAGACAGGGAGCAAGATCTAAGAATCCTTATTTCTTTTGTTTTTTGTTTCACATTGATATTTTGATATTTATCATCAGACAAATGTGAGAATTTCCATTTTTTCCACTACTATATAGTATAGTACCGATTGATAAGGGAGAGACATATCTAGATTGATTGGTACGATTGGTGATATGGGTCTTAGGTGTGACCTGACCCATTGAATACCAGTCATCTGATACCTCATCGGATAATTAAATTAATTGTAGTAAGTATAAGTAAGAAAGTAGGTTATAGAAAGGAAAGAATGGAAAAGGATGAAAAATCCAATAGGATTCTATATTGGAATTGGATTAGGAATTCCATTTTTGATTTAGTATGAATAAAAGATCGTCCTATGTTATACTATTAAATTCTCGACAATTAATTGATTTGATATATTATATATATTGTTATTCATAATATTTTTATCCATTTGGCATCATCAGGATACAATTAACCTATTGAATTTACAGGAGTAAAATTTCTCATCTCTATGGGATTAGATCCCGAGTTATTGCGAAGCAAAAAAAAAAATGAGATTATGGAAGTCAATATTCTCGCATTTATTGCTACTGCACTGTTTATTCTAGTTCCTACCGCTTTTTTACTTATCATCTACGTAAAAACAGCCAGTCAAAATAATTAATTTTAATTAAACTCGAATTATTAGTTCTTGTCAATAGTTGAAGAAATGATGAGTATAGTGTGTAGAAATATAATATAAATATAATATCTATAGTTCTTTCTACACACTATCCAATAAATGATGAGTATAGTGTGTAGAAATATAATATAAATATAATATCTATAGTTCTTTCTACACACTATCCAATATTGTATACAGATATTTATACTTTATATGATATAAATCAAGTTACAATTATGGTAGTGTCTCTAGAGTCCACTCCTCCCCCATACTACGAGTGAAAGGGAAAATGTAAAGACTACCATTAAAGCAGCCCAAGCGAGACTTACTATATCCATGTAAATTATGTCTCCTATCTCTATCAAGGAATGATTCCACTATGATTATTGATCAATAATCATAGTGGAATCAACGGCACAGAGTCAAAATAGGATTCTGATTTAAAGTAAAGCGATTGATGAACCAAATCCAATGAAGCTCAAATTTTCTATTATTGTATTGGATTTTCGGTAGAAGCGAGCAGTAAGCACAAATACGATACATACACCCTTTCTTTGAAGATATCAAAGGAGTCGGAAAAGATGTATAAATAGTAAGACCTGTTGTTTCTTTTGTTACCTTTTGCTTATAAAAAAGGTAACAAAATAGATAGATATAAAAAAATCTATATACTATTACTATTAAGACAGATAACACCTGTTGTTTCTTTTGTTACCTTTTGCTTATAAAAAAGGTAACAAAATAGATAGATATAAAAAAATCTATATACTATTACTATTAAGACAGATAACTATCTTAATTAGGACCTCTATTTCCTAATTTATTTGATTCAATGGATGAATATAATAAATGGCCCGAACCCATTATTATATTAAATTAATAAGTGAAGGCTGCTTCACTTCATCCTATTGGATTGATACGGTGTGGCCATTAGCAGAATAAGAAATTCCAATTTGTCAATCAGGCGACACCCAGATTTGAACTGGGGATAAAGGATTTGCAGTCCCCCGCCTTACCACTTGGCCATGTCGCCAAATCCGATCAAAAATATGGAGAAAATATTATCTATACTGTAGTACTTATAGTACTAATTTAGTAATTCTCTTTTTTTATCTGGAATCCTATTGTACAAAACCATACATACGCTGCTTAAAAAATTCCCTTCCTTTTTTTT